AAATTCAGAGCAATGCCTATTGTACCCTCTTCAAATTTGACTAATTCGCCTGCCATTACTTCATCAAGACCGTGAATACGAGCAATGCCATCGCCCACTTGAAGTACGGTACCCGTATTTACAATCTTGACTTCTCTATTATATTGTTCAATACGTTCGCGAATAATATTATAAATTTCATCAGCTCGAATGGTTGTCATGAGTCTTTCTTAAATTAAATGAATTATTTTTTGGAAACAAAAAAAATAATACCTTAACCACAGTAGAAGGCCTAATCGGTTATTTCTTTCATTGCGCCAAACATGCCAATATTAGCATTGATGGTACGTAAATGTAACTCGTTGCTCAAACAACTATTCAGAGTTCCTAGAGCTCCTTGTAGGGCTTGTTGAAAAACCCGCTGGCGTACTTGATTAATCGCCCTTTGTTGTTCAAAATGAATGGTTTCGTTTTTGTAATTTTCTAATTGTTCTAAAGTTTTATAAGTTGAATTAATCAAATTCAATTTATCTCGTTCTATTTCAGAATATCCATTCGCTCGAAACTGATCTGCTTCCATTTCCACTTTCCGTAAGCGAGCCCGGGCTTTTTCTAGCTGTTCAACGGCCCTTTCGCGCAGTTCTTCTGAATTTCGAATAGTATTCACGATTCGCAGTTTTCGATTATCTAATAAATCACTTAATGAAAGTAGATTATCTTTCCATTCATTTCAAAACTTTCATGATCCCTTCCCGAACCAAACTTGAATCTTTCGATTCATTTGGCTCTCACGCTCAATTACTTCCATTTTTTATGGCCAATTTCCATATCTTTTTTTAATGTAATGAACCTATCCTCTACTCTTTTTGTTCATATTCGAACAAAATTGGAAATGAATCAATAATCCAAGGCCGGAATATTTGGAGGACTCTTCTGACCAAACAAAAAATATGTAATTGTCAGCAAAGTTGTTTTTTTTTTCAAATCCAAAATTTCTTATTTTATATATTTTTTTTTAATAGGTCATCAACTCAGCATTTGGTATTTAAACAAAAATGTAAAAAAAAAAAAAGAAAAAAGGATGAACCCCTTTCCAATACCAATAAAGGTTTCGAATCTTTTTATCGATATGAGTGTTATATATCGATAAATTTCTAACTATTCCTTGGAAATGGAAAACCATTTCAGTATTAATATAGTGGTAGAAAGAGTACCATGCTGTGGCTGAACTTCAAACAGTTTAGCTTTAACCATGTTAATAGATCCACATTATTGGTTGCTAGAGAATCAAAGTATATTTACCAACGAATCACGAAATGCTATGGTTCTTACATATGATTATATGATTTATTAATTTATTCAGAAGTAATTCGCGAGATCATGCACCTTTCTTTACTAGTTATACCGAAAAGGGGCGCAGCTGGTTGAATCCAGTCTATTCTTGAAATAAACAACTCGCACACACTCCCTTTCCAAAAAAGATCAATACACCAATCACTACACTGAGATTTATTGGATTTGTTGCTAAAATATCGGTATTAAATCCGAAACTCCCGGCAGATGGCCAATGACCCGGGGAAACGAAAGAATCGGTTACATTTTTCATATGATCTCCTCTTATAGATAGACTCAAAAATCGAACATCATTTTTTGTTGTATTACTTGACCTATTTCCTATTTAGAAATTGAAAATAGATTCAAAATCGATTCCATTTCACAATGTATTTTCTTTTTCAATTGAGATTTCCAATAAGAATAAGACTTATTCGAATAGGATTAGGGACCGGGCGGGTTTTCGTGTAAATTGCGAAATACCTCGTTTGTTGCACTATTTCCTAAACAGCTTTCGTTGGACTAAGAAGGGGAAGGAAGAAAGCGAATCGGTAACACTAATTCCTCATCCTCAAATCAGCCCTTCCCCCCGGGTTTTCTCAAAGTAATTGTAGGAGCGAAATCTTGGTATAATGCGAAAAGGCAAGCAGGCAAGCGTCAAGTCCAAAGAAAAAAATACGTATTTTTTTTATTAGAATTAAACTTAAACAAAAGGATTCGCAAATAAAAGAGCTAACGCTACAACCAATCCATAAATTGTTAAAGCTTCCATAAAAGCCAAACTAAGCAATAAAGTACCTCGTATTTTACCTTCTGCTTCGGGCTGTCTCGCAATACCTTCTACAGCTTGGCCTGCAGCAGTACCTTGACCAACTCCTGGTCCAATAGAAGCAAGCCCTACAGCCAACCCAGCAGCAATAACGGAAGCGGCAGAAATAAGTGGATTCATGATAAGTTCCTCACACAAAAAAAAGAAATGGTTAATGATACAATCAACGAAAAAATTATTACTTAATTATTCCATCGACTAAGATTCAGCCAGTCGAAGTCAGTAAGAACTCCAAATTAAAATAAAAATATTCCATCAGATCATCAGAATTCTCCTTGTTAGTTCCTATTTGTTGAGTCTTTCCTGAATCTATACAACTTGAGTTTCTCCTTTCCTTCTTTCTAACCATTCGTTGAATTC